GGGATTCGTTCAAGAAAAGCCAAACGTGTAGTAATTTATACTGATAATGATCAGAATACCAATAATGATCAGAATACCAATACTTATACTAGTACCAGTACTAATAGTGATCAAGCAGAAGAGGTGGCGTTGATACGTTACTCGCAACAATCGGATTTTCGTAGGGATCTAATCAAAGGATCCATGCGCGCTCAAAGACGTAAAACAGTTACTTGGGAAATGTTTCAAGCAAACGTGCATTCCCCACTTTTTTTGGACAGAATAGACAAAACGTTTTTTTTTTCTTTTGATATCTCCGGAATGATGAACCTAATTTTTAGGAATTGGGTGGGGAAAGGTCCGGAATTAAAAACTTCGGATTCTGAGGAAAAAGAGGCAAAAGAAAAGGAAAAAACAAAGGAGGAGAAAAAGGAAGAGAATGAACGGATAACAATAGCAGAAAATTGGGATACTATTCTATTTGCTCAAGCAATAAGAGGTTCTATGTTAGTAACACAATCGATTCTTAGAAAATACATCGTATTGCCTTCATTGATAATAGCTAAAAATCTCGGCCGTATGTTATTATTTCAATTCCCCGAGTGGTACGAGGATTGGAAGGAGTGGAATAGAGAAATGCATGTTAAATGCACCTATAATGGTGTTCAATTATCAGAAACAGAATTTCCGAAAGACTGGCTAACAGACGGTATTCAAATAAAGATCCTATTTCCTTTCTGTCTGAAACCTTGGCACAGATCTAAGCTACGATTCGATCATAGAGATCGAATGAAAAAGAAAGGAAAAAAAGAAAATTTTGGTTTTTTAACAGTCTGGGGGATGGAAACTGAACTACCTTTTGGTTCTCCCCGAAAACGACCTTCCTTTTTTGACCCCATTTGGGAAGAACTCGAAAAAAAAATTAGAAAAGTGAAAAAGAAATGTTTTCTAGTTCTAAGAGCTTTAGGAGAAAGAAAAAAATGGTTTCTAAGGGTCTTAAAAGAAAAAACAAGATGGATTCTCAAAACAGTTCTATTTATAAAAAGAATAATAAAAGAGAAAGTAAATCCAATTTTCTTATTTGGATTGAGGAAAGTATATGAACCGAATGAAAATAGAAAAGATTCTATAATTAGTAATAAGATTAACCATGAATCGATCATTCGAATTAGATCTGTGGATTGGACAAATTATTCACTGACAGAAAAAAAAATGAAGGATCTGGCTGATAGGACAACCACAATCCGAAATAAAATAGAAAGGATTACAAAAGACAAGAGAAAAATATTTCTAACTCCAAATAGAAAGATTAGTCCTAACGAAACAGGTTGTGATGATAAAAGATCGGAATCACAGAAACATATTTGGCAGATATCAAAAAGAGGAGGTGCCCGATTAATACGTAAATGGCACTATTTTATGAAATCTTTCATTGAAAGAATCTATATGGATATCTTTCTATGTAACATTAATATTCCCAGAATAAATGCACAACTTTTCCTTGAATTTGAATCAACAAAAAAAATTATCGACAAAGACATTTACAATGATGAAAGAAATAAAGAAGGAATTGATGAAACAAATCAAAATGCAATTCACTTTATTTCGACTATAAAAAAGTCTCTTTCTAATATTAGTAATAAGAAATCACAGATTTATTGTGACTTATCTTCCTTGTCCCAAGCATATGTATTTTACAATTTATCACAAATCCAAATTATTAATAAGTATTACTTGAGATCTGTACTTCAATATCGCGGAGCATATCTTTTTCTTAAGGATAGAATAAAGGACCATTTTGGGACACGAGGAATATTGGATACCAAATCAAGGTCTAAGAAACTTCCGAATTCTGGAATGAATGAATGGAAAAATTGGTTAAGGGGTCATTATCAATACAATTTCTCTCAGACTAGATGGTCTAAATTAGTACCGCAAAAATGGCGAAATAGAGTCAATCAACGTCGTATGATTCAAAATAAAGACTCAAAAAAAGATTCATATGAAAAAGAAAAAGACCAATTAATTCATTACGAGAAACAAAATAATTATGTAGTGAACTCATTACCGAGTCAAAAAGAAAAATTTAAAAAACACTACAGATATGATCTTTTATCACATAAATATATTCATTATGAAGACAGGAAGGACTCATATATTTATGGATCGCCATTCCAAGTAAATGGAGACCGAGAGATTCCATATAATTACAACATGCCTAAACCCGAATCATTTTATGTACCCGAGGGTATAGCTATTAATGATTATCTAGGGGAAGGGTCTATTATTGATACGGGAAAAAGTCCGGATAGAAAATATTTGGAGTGGAGAATTCTCAATTTTTTTCTTAGAAAGAATATCGATATTGAGACTTGGACCGATATAGATACTGGAACCAACATTAATAAAAATACTAAGACTGGGACTAATGATTATCAAATAATTGATAAGAAAGATCTTTTTTATCTCACGATTCATCAAGAAATCAACCCATCCAATCAAAAAAAAACCTTTTTTTTTGATTGGATGGGAATGAATGAAGAAATGCTACATCGTCCCATATCGAATCTAGAACCCTGGTTCTTCTCAGAATTTGTGCTACTTTATGATGCATATAAGATTAAACCGTGGATCATACCAATCAAATTACTTATTTTCAATTTGAATGGAAATGAAAACATTAGTGAAAATAAAAACATCAACAGAAATCAAAAAAAGGATCTTCGTCTATCATCTAATCAAAAAGAATATCTTGAATTAGAGAATCGAAATCAAGAAGAAAAAGAACAGCTGGGTCAAGGGAATCTTGGATCAGATCCACGAAACCGACAAAAAGATCTTGAAAAAGATTCCGCGGAATCAGACATTAAAAAACGTAGAAAGAAAAGACAATCCAAGAGCAATAAGGAAGCGGAACTAGATTTCTTCCTGAAAAGGTATTTGCTTTTTCAATTGAGATGGGATGATCCTTTGAATCAAAGAATGATCAATAATATCAAGGTATATTGTCTCCTGCTTAGGCTGATAAATCCAAGGGAAATTGCTATATCCTCTATTCAAAGAGGAGAAATGCGCCTGGATGTAATGCTGATTCAGAAGGATCTAACTCTTACAGAATTGATAAAAAGGGGAATATTGATTATCGAACCGGTTCGTCTGTCTATAAAATGGGATGGACAATGGATTATGTATCAAACCATAAGTATTTCATTGGTCCATAAGAATAAGTACCAAACTAATCGAATATGCCGAGAAAAAAAATATGTTGATGAAGATTATTTCGATAGATCCATTGCACAACATGGAAAGGTACTTGTGAATGGAGATGAAAATAATTATGCTTTGCTTGTTCCTGAAAATATTCCATCTCCTAGACGTCGTAGAGAATTGAGAATTCTAATTTGTTTGAATTCCGAGAATGAGAATGTTGTGAATAGAAATTCAGTATTTTTCAATGGCAACAACGTAAGGAACTGTGTGCAATTTTTGGATGAGGACAAGCATTTTGATACAGATATAAATAAATTTATCCAATTCAAATTGTTTCTTTGGCCCAATTATCGATTAGAAGATTTAGCTTGTATGAATCGCTACTGTTTTGATACCAATAATGGCAGTCGTTTCAGTATGTCAAGGATACATATGTATCCACGAGTCAGAATTAGTTGATGGTGGATTTCCTATATATCTATATCACGTGTCATATCCGGTATAGAAAGGTATACAAATGTACACACACGTTGTATTACATTAGATTCTGATCCATGATACTGATTCAATGATGTATCATATTAATTGGATCTAGGAATGAATTGGCAGAATTTTCTTAAGTCCCAATCATTCCCTTTTGTGGGTGTAGAAATGTACCATCTCCTTCTATCGAATCCAATTTTCAATTGGATTCGATAGAAAGTAGTCTATGAATAAATCCAGATTATTTTATTGTGTGTACCAGATCTAAATGACTGGCATTATTATTATTCCTGATCGGTAAAATCCATATCTGTGGAAAAGAAAGAAAAAAAAGAGAGAGAGAGAAGAATTCTTTTTATGGTAAAAAATTCATTCATCTCAGTTATTCCGCAAGAAGAAAAAGAAAAAAACAAAGGGTCTGTTGAATTTCAAGTATTCAGTTTCACCAATAAGATACGGAGACTTACTTCACATTTGGAATTGCACAGAAAAGACTATTTATCTCAGAGAGGTCTGCGGAAAATTCTGGGAAAACGTCAACGTATACTGGCTTATTTGTCAAAGAAAAATAGAGTACGTTATAAAGAATTAATTGGTCAGTTGGATATTCGGGAACCAAAAACTCGTTAATTTGAAAATTCGTTTGAATTATTTGCTTTATTAGATCTTGAATTTTGATGAACCTCGTTTCGTTTTCAGCAATTCATGAAATAATGAATCGGGGAAGAAAACATATGACTGTACCGGATATAAGAAAAGACTTCATGATAGTCAATATGGGTCCTCACCACCCATCAATGCATGGTGTTCTTCGACTCATCGTTACTCTAGATGGTGAAGATGTTATTGATTGTGAACCCGTATTGGGTTATTTACACAGAGGGATGGAAAAAATTGCGGAAAACCGAACAATTATACAGTATCTACCTTACGTAACACGTTGGGATTATTTAGCTACTATGTTCACAGAGGCAATAACGGTAAATGCACCAGAACAATTGGGAAATATTCAAGTACCTAAAAGAGCCAGCTATATCAGAGTCATTATGTTGGAGTTGAGTCGTATAGCTTCTCATTTGTTATGGCTTGGGCCTTTTATGGCGGATATCGGTGCACAGACTCCTTTCTTCTATATTTTCAGAGAGAGGGAATTGCTATATGATCTATTCGAAGCTGCCACAGGTATGCGAATGATGCATAATTATTTCCGTATCGGGGGAGTAGCTGCTGATCTACCTCATGGCTGGATAGATAAATGTTTGGATTTCTGCGATTATTCTTTAACAGGAGTTGTTGAATATCAAAAGCTTATTACGCGGAATCCCATT